CCTTGCTTACGTATCATTGAAAAATGCATTAACATAAATACGGCAGTAAGAAGAGGTAATACAAAAGTGTGTAAACTATAAAAACGGGTCAAAGTAGATTGACCCACACTAGCACTTCCACGCAATAACTCTACTAAAGGTGATCCTATTACGGGAATAGCTTCAGGTACGCCTGTCACGATTTTTACTGCCCAATAACCGATTTGGTCCCGGGGTAAGGAATAACCAGTTACACCAAACGATGCAGTCAATACAGCTAGAACCACACCCGTAACCCAAGTCAATTCGCGAGGTTTTTTAAATCCGCCCGTGAGATACACACGAAATACGTGTAGAATCATCATTAGGACCATCATACTTGCTGACCATCGATGAACTGATCGGATTAACCAACCAAAGTTGACTTCAGTCATTATGTATTGAACAGAGGCAAAAGCCTCCGTAACGGTCGGACGATAGTAAAAAGTCATAGCAAAACCCGTAGCTACTTGTACTAAAAAACAAGTAAGTGTGATCCCTCCTAGACAATAAAATATATTGACATGAGGAGGAACATATTTACTAGTTATATCATCTGCAATCGCCTGAATCTCGAGACGCTCCTCGAACCAATCATATACTTTATTGAGATAGGTAAACCAAGGGGACTCCCCCTCTGAGAACCGTATATGAGAATTTCATCTCGTACGGCTCAAGCAGAAACACCCAAATACTGATTACAATGGATATGTAATAGAAAATTTGAAATTTATTATTTATCCACTTGATTCAATCGTCTCTGAAGATACGAAGGAACCAAAATCCGAACTCTCTTCTTTGTTGTGATGAGAATGCCAAAATATCAAGTTAGCTCATCTGTCTTTATGTTGATCGTTACAGGCCTCTTGAATCTTCTATTCCCCTATTTATTTGTTATTTGATTTGTTGTTTTTGTTTGTGCGTAATGCAGATTGACTATTGTTTACTATTTTTTTTTTTTGATAGGAATTCTCTTGTTGAGACCCTATGAATCGATTGAAACCTCAGATTCATACTAGAACCACGATGATTCAATAAAACCCAAAAACTAAGACCAAGGGTTCTATGAGTAAGAACTATTTGATCATCACTTATTCATAGATGTAATGACTAAAAATCCAGAGAAAGATTTGTCCTTCGGTCAAAATAAGCATGATTCTAAAGGAAGAAAAATCGTTCAATTTATCAAATACCTCTTTGTTTGAAAATTTTTTGAAGTCCAGTCACGAGGTCTGAATAGTAGGTATGAATCATAGTTCAAATATTTCTTGATCTATTCCATATATTCCGTGCTCCAGATACTAGGATGAATATCCGACGAGGCAGAACCATCTCTGTCGAGATGACAGACCCATTCTCTGTACTATCAATAGGATCAATTATAACAAGTCGCACACTCATATTCCGGAAATACCGAAACAACGGAATTCCACGGTCAAACTACCAGAATGGACTATAAATCTGAGTCCTAAGTGATTCATTTTTGATTGAAAAGCTAGGGCTTCTGGTTCTTATGGACCTAATTCATTGAAATTCCATCCAGTAAAACGGAAGAATTATAAATCTCTAAAATAATAGATAGGAATATCGCAAATAGAGCCATTGCGACACCCATAAATGGGGTGGTTCCCCATCCAGGAGCCACTTTACCATATTCTGAATTCAATGGTTTCAATAAATCCCCTGTAATAGTTCGTCTTGGCCCAGATCTAGCACTACCCTCAACGGTTTGTGTAGCCATAAATACTATTGCATTGGTTGAGATCTGTTGACTTTGTATACTATTCCGTTGTAAATAAACGATCTTATCGTAGCATAGATCCATCGTGGTCTTGAAATTCTCTAATAATGGAAACAGCAACCTTAGTCGCCATCTCCATATCTGGTTCACTTGTAAGCTTTACAGGGTACGCCTTATATACCGCTTTTGGGCAACCCTCTCAACAACTAAGAGATCCATTCGAGGAACACGGAGACTAATTGAAGTAATGAGTCCCCCATATGGGGGACTCATTACTTCAATTAAGATAATGAAAAATCATTTCATCTTTTTAGTCGGGACCTTAGGCGGTTCTCGAAAAAATATAGCGAAAAAGATTATCCCTAAAGTCGAGACTAAGAGGAATGTATAAACCAATGCTTCCATAGATTCGATCGTTGTTTACAATTATAGCTTCCACACCTGTTCATTTAGGATTATTTCCCAGATAAAGAAAGGACAAGAGCAAAGAAAGGCGATGATTCAAATCAATATTTCTACGGTACCTTATGTCAAATCAAAAAAATCAAATATCAAATATAGAGGCGAAAGATACCGGAGCAATGTTGTATCAGACTACCTGTCTCCTTGTAGTTGGATCTCCAAGTTTTTGGAATGCTCCAAATTCTACTTGAGCATCCAAATCTGGGTCAATCCCAGCAAAAACATCTCTGAACAAGGTTCGAGCGCCATGCCAAATGTGTCCGAAAAAGAAGAGCAAAGCAAACGTAGCATGTCCAAAAGTGAACCAACCCCTTGGACTGCTCCGAAAAACACCATCGGATTTCAAAGTAGCACGATCTAATTCAAAAATTTCACCCAATTGGGCACGTCTAGCATATTTTTTCACAGTAGCAGGATCGCTATAGCTGACTCCATTGAGTTCACCACCATAGAACTCAACAGTTACACCCACTTGTTCGACACTATACTTCGATTCTGCCCTTCTAAAAGGAACATCGGCTCTCACAATTCCGTCTCCGTCCACCAAAACTACTGGAAATGTTTCAAAAAAAGTAGGCATACGGCGTACAAAAAGTTCATGCCCTTCTTTATCTCTAAAGATAGGGTGTCCTAACCATCCAACAGCTATCCCATCCCCGCTGTCCATTGAGCCTGCCCGGAATAATCCACCTTTCGCCGGATTATTACCGATGTAATCATAAAAAGCTAATTTTTCGGGAATTTTAGACCAAGCTTCCGATAAACTCAGATTTTCGGCTAGACTGGCGCCAACTCTTCGATATATTTCTTGCTGGAAGTATCCCTGATCCCACTGATAACGAGTGGGACCAAATAATTCGATCGGGGTAGTTGCTGAACCATACCACATAGTTCCAGCAACAACGAAAGCTGCAAAAAAGACAGCAGCGATACTACTGGAAAGCACAGTTTCAATATTGCCCATACGTAATCCTTTGTATAGACGTTGGGGTGGGCGGACACTAAGATGGAATAGACCTGCTAATATACCCAATGTACCTGCTGCAATATGATGAGAGGCTATTCCTCCCGGAACAAAGGGATCAAAACCTTCCGCACCCCATGCTGGATTTACAGGTTGTACTTTTCCGGTTAGGCCATAAGGATCGGATACCCATATTCCAGGACCATACAAGCCTGTTACATGAAATGCGCCAAACCCAAAGCAAGCCACCCCTGAGAGAAATAAATGAATTCCAAAAATCTTGGGCAAATCCAAAGAGGGTTTTCCCGTACGTTCATCACAGAATATTTCTAGGTCCCAATACACCCAATGCCAGATAGCTGCTAAGAAGCACAAGCCAGAAAACACAATATGTGCCCCGGCCACACCTTCGTAACTCCAAATACCCGGATTCGTTATAGTTCCTCCTGTAATACTCCAACCGCCCCATGAATTGTTTATTCCTAAACGAGTCATGAAGGGTATAACGAACATACCCTGTCTCCACATTGGATCAAGAACGGGGTCAGAAGGATCAAAAACTGCTAATTCGTATAGAGCCATCGAACCGGCCCAACCGGAAACTAGAGCTGTATGCATTATATGGACAGAAAGCAGCCGACCGGGATCATTCAATACGACGGTATGAACACGATACCAAGGCAAACCCATGGAAATACCCCTTTCTCAAAGAAAAAATAGATACTATGTAACTTTATCACATTGGAAATAACTATGCTATGGACCTCACCTTTTCATTGGATTATCTCGAAACAAGGGTTAATATTTATTCTGTTCCGTTAGTAATAATTGAACAATTCTGTTCGTAGGAACAAAGAGAAGCAGATCTATTCTATACCCAATAAGTACCAATACGCAATGGGGGGATTAATCCTATTTTTTGTGAGCGAATGTATAGATACTTGTTTCTCATTCGAACGATCCGTTCGTAAGAATTTTCCTTTATTCCGTCTTCCTCTATGAATCTTCCAATCTATCGATAAAATACGATAAACGACAATATTATGAAGACAATAAACCATTGTTTGTTACGTTTCCACATCAAAGTGAAATAGAATACTTAATTTTTCTTTCATTTAATGCCCATTGGTGTTCCAAAAGTACCTTTTCGGAGTCCTGGAGAGGAAGATGCAGTTTGGGTTGACGTATAGTGTGACTTGTCAGACATATTGGGTCATATGGGATTTCCCCGTTCTCTCCCCCGATCGAGATATCCTCTGTTTCGCCCAAGAAAGATTGATTGAACCATCAATAATTCGAAGCGTGAAGTGCAATTAGATCAATTTATTTGGTTGGAGGATCAATATTCTCAATTAAAAGAATTTATGGTTGGCTTGGACCAATAAAATGAAGTATATAGGCTCCGTTCAGAAAATACCAAGGTAATCCATGTATGATTACCACCCTATCAGAAATGATTCCTTTATACCATATGAGTGATCTCAAATTGCCAATTAATGGAATAATATGATGAATACATCGAATATTTTGTGGAAGGCATGAAAATTAAACAAATTGAAAAAAAAAAAGAAGTCATAGCAAAAAGAAGTGGTACTGGGATCATTTGTCCTATATGTGCAAATCGAATTCGGGCAGATCTTTACCCGGAGTAGAGCATAAACCTAAAAGAGTGGAAGAGGCCCATTCGGGAACAAGAAAATTACATCGTGATTTAGATCTCGATGAAACAATACATCAATGAGGGGTTAGCTCGATAAGTTCAGTGAATTCTTTTTTGATTTTATAGGGAAGCAAGTCAAAACTCATGTTTCTTAAAAAATGGAAGAAAAAGCCCGCTACGAAAAAAGAAATAGGGCTGGAATCGACAATTTCTTTTTTTTTTTTTTTCTCAATTTTGATTTTTTGAACCGTATGCACCCAAAGGTGCGTGTACGGTTCCTAAGGAATAGAATTTTGTCCTAATCAACCGACTTCATCGAGAAAGATTACTTTTTTTAGGCCAAGAAGTTGATAGCGAGATCTCGAATCAACTTGTTGGTCTCATGGTATATCTCAGTATAGAGGATGATACCAGGGATCTGTATTTGTTTATAAATTCTCCCGGCGGATGGGTAATCCCAGGAATAGCTATTTATGATACTATGCAATTTGTGCCACCCGATGTGCATACAATATGCATGGGATTAGCCGCTTCAATGGGATCTTTCATCCTGGTTGGAGGAGAAATTACCAAACGTCTAGCATTCCCTCACGCTTGGCGCCAATGAGTTTTTTTATTTGAGAGAAAAAAAGACTATGCCTTCGTCATATGGAATATGAATAAAATAATAATAATATTAAGTAATAATAGCATGGCATTTCAAGTTCGATATGAGCAAACTATTATTATTTTTTCATAATATGAGATTATGTATCGAGATAGTAGTATGAAAGAAAGGTTATTTCCGACTTGATCTTATGTATCGGGGTCCATTTCAGCGTCACAAACCTTTTTGCTTCCACATCAGAAGTCTCTTTCCAATATTTATGTTATGAAAGAGTGTGAAAATAAAAAAAAAAAAAGATCATTTTTTACTTATTTTTATTTGATCGGATCAGAAAGAAACTTTGGGATTGCTGAATCACAGACGAGATAAATATATAAAGCAACGGAACCATCATAGTATTTTTTGATTACTCCGAAAGGAAGGATGGTAAATGGATCATTCAACGATCTGGGTCTGATAGATTCGACTTGTCTCTTTCTTCGATGAAAAAAGAGAAAAAAAATTCCATTACAGAGCCGTATGCACAAAAGATGCCTGTACGGTTGTTCAATTCTATCTTTTTCTCCCTGCTTGTTATTCTTTATCCCTTCCCTTCGCCCAATCATGCGAGATAGAGGAATCGTTCATTATGTTATATCATCAGGGTTATGATCCATCAACCTGCTAGTTCTTTTTATGAGGCACCCACAGGAGAATTTATCCTGGAAGCGGAAGAACTACTGAAACTCCGCGAAACCCTCACAAGGGTTTATGTACAAAGAACGGGCAATCCTTTATGGGTTGTATCCGAAGACATGGAAAGGGATGTTTTTATGTCAGCAACAGAAGCCCAAGATTATGGCATTGTTGATCTTGTAGCGATCGAAAATACCGGGGATTTCGCATAAATCTTTGATTCCATTTCGAATCATAATTTGAATGAACCCTTATTTGATCTTTTATCTTCTTACCTGGGTAAAATATGAAATGGAAGTAATTCATAATCATCCGGTTAGGATCGATCTAAACCAGCCCATTCTGTATATGATTCAGCATGCCAACTATTAAACAACTTATTAGAAACACAAGACAGCCAATCAGAAATGTCACGAAATCCCCCGCTCTTCGAGGATGTCCTCAGCGTCGAGGAACATGTACTAGGGTGTATGTGCGACTCGTTCAGATCATGAGCTAGAACAAATGAGACGATTTTTACAGTATCAATGACTCGTACCAATGAATAGAATGGAAGAACTCCATTCACTATCGAAAAATAAAGATCTCTCGTATACCTCTATTTGTATGGAATTTATGGTTTCCATTGGTGCAAATCCAATCACCTCGATTTGAGATGAAAAGCAATTCCCATTGGTAGCAAATGGTTATCCATTAAGCGGGGGAATGATATTTAAGAAGCAGAAAGATTATGCTCCTACTCTTGCAAGAACGGACTAACAGGGTCAGCTACCTATTCAACCTTCATAATTAAATGCCGTCACTGTATGGATAGATCCCATTGAAAAAAGACCTATTACTCGATAATTCATCGGTAGAGCCAAAGAGCGTGAACTGTACAAGTTACCAATAACATTGATTAAATGAGGAAAGGGGCTCCGGTGTATAGAGAGGACCTCGCCGTTTAAGAAGTAACCATAGAAACGATGGAAGCCACTATTTGTCCATTTACGATTTATTTTATACCTAATATCGGTACAATTTCTTTTTTTTTTTTTGAGGTGAAATGCCTGGAAGAAATAAAAAAATCGTGGTTGGGAAGGTTATAGTAGCAAAAGCCATTGGAATTTTTATTTTAATTTTATACATCGGAAGAATCCGTTTTGTTATTAATAAACCAGGAGAGGGGAAAAGAATGACTGAAAGAAAAGAAATCAATTAGTTATTCATCCAAGTTTCTTTTGATTCAATGACCAGAGTTAGACGAAGATATATAGCTCGGAGACGTAGAACAAAAATTCGTTTATTTGCAGCAACCTTTCGAGGGGCTCATTCAAGACTTACTCGAACTACTACTCAACAGAAAATGAGAGCTTTGGTTTCCACTCATCGGGATAGAGGCAGGCGAAAGAGAAGTTTTCGTCGTTTGTGGATCACTCGGATAAATGCAGTAACTCGTGAGAATAGGGGATCCCATAGTTATAGTCGATTAATACTTGATCTGTACAAGAGGCAGTTGCTTCTTAATCGTAAAATACCTGCACAAATAGCCATATCAAATAGGAATTGTCTTGACACGATTTCCAATGCGATTATCAAATAAGGAGATTGGAAGGAATTCACTGGAATACTTTAAACGGAGTTCCCCGGAGAATGAACTCCGGGAGGGTATAGTAGAAATTCGTATGATAAGATAAGTAGTAGGAATGAACGAACACGTTTCAATAAAAAAAAAGATTTATTCTTCCCCCATTCTTTTTTTTATTATTCCATTACGGCGCGACAATCTCTCGGCTTTTTCGAACAAAACTTCAATCTGAGTTCGAATTAGAGTTTTGATTCGATTGAGGAATAGGCTTAGTTATTTCTGGTTCTAGGACCAGTAGTTCTAGGGATCGACCCGGTTCTCTCAAACTGTTTCTCATTATTAAGAAAAGGTAACGAAGATAAAATACGAGCTTGTTTTATAGCAATAGTAATTAATCGTTGTTGTTTCAAGGTTAATCTATTTACTCGTCTAGATAATATTTTTCCTTGTTCACTAATAAATTGATTAATTAAACTCATGTTTCTATAATCAATTCGATCCCCCGATCCAATTGGGGGCAAACGCCTATGAAAAGATCGCTTGGATTTATGAAAGGGCCGCTTGGATTTATCCATGGTTTATTTCTTATTTCTAAAATCCGATTTCTTCATTCATTTCGGATCCGACCAAAATAGGACTGGATTTGTATATATTATATATGTATATGTAATTTCTTCCTCTTCCTTGGAAGAGTGGCACACGCGTTCCGTTCGATTTATTTCTTTATCTCCCCATGAATCGTATGTTTGTAACAATAAGGGCAGAATTTTTTCAAGTCCAATTGACTAGGTGTATTGTGTCGATTCTTTTGAGTAATATATCTGGAAATGCCCCGCGATTCTTTATTCAAACCATTTCGGACACAACTGGTACATTCCAAAATAACTACTACTCTGACATCTTTACCCTTAGCCATGAACCTCCTTTGGATTTTGAATTCACTCAATTCTATTCTTCTATTTTCTATTCGAACCGAAGCGAAGAAGAAAGGAATGAAAAATAAATAGGCGAGAAGTTGCTAACTCGAAATCCAATTCAATTATGAAAGATTTCGTTGCAATCAATAGAGTAATCAAATTATTAAGTAATACAAATATTTCTAACTATCAATTATTCCCAATCCCAGTATTTCATTTAGTATCTTGTATGATCTTGAACAGCCTGCCCTCGACCCACATTTCCATTTCTGTTCTCCCTATATTAACCCGAACCCGAGTTTCGATGAGATTCAATCCACTTTTATTCTTTACTCTTTCTTTCCTATCCTAAAGAACTGAAAAAAAGGGGGGGTTAGTCGCAGAGAATTTATTGTATCTCTAATCTTCTTGATCCCTTCCCATGTCAATAACTAGAATGAAAAAAAGGGGAATGTCAACGCATCTGGGAATAAACGATTGATCTCTATCAATAGACCCGCCAAAGACCCGAACCATAGAGTAGTTAGCACAGGTGCCGTGGAGAGATATGTTTTTATATCTCGCATTGAAAATCCTCCTTCTTTTTCTTTAACTTTATTGACTTTATTGTATATTGTAATACATATATGATCAGATGCATATGTAGTTAAAGATCATTTGTACGGGGAATCTCTAACCAAAATGGATATATACAACGATCCGGTAGATGAAATCTACCTGTCCCTAAAACAGAAAAAGATGAACCCTCCTTCCTGAGCACTACTGATAAATATTCATTCCTTTATACGTTTATACGTTAGGTATGTATATAATTCTTTATGAGAATGAAACCAAAAAACCAAAAAGAAGAAATGGCAAAAGAAATTCTATTTAGATAGAGGAAATTAGGATGTGGAAAACAAAACATGGATTCCCTACAATGGCACTGTACAACAAATGAAAGGGATGTAGCGCAGCTTGGTAGCGCGTTTGTTTTGGGTACAAAATGTCACGGGTTCAAATCCTGTCATCCCTACTTATCACTTCTCCTATGGACAGTAACGAGGGGTCAATTGAGATCGATTAAAATTGGACACAATCTACCATTTTATGATACTATACATACAAGATGTATTGGGGGTACAAAAAGAATCCTTTTCTTGACATCCGTATCTCCCATCATAATAAAGCGCTCTTAGTTCAGTTCGGTAGAACGTGGGTCTCCAAAACCCGATGTCGTAGGTTCAAATCCTACAGAGCGTGATTCTGTTCTTTTAATGTAATGTTGAATCACAATAAAATAACTTCACTAACTTGAACTGCAACCTGAATTTGACCTCCTGGAGATTAAGGAGGAGGTCAATTAAAAAAAAGAGATGTTACTCAATTAAAGGTCCAACTGATCGCCGC